AATAAGAATCCCCTTCCTTACATGATTTCTTCTTCATATAGATAGATATAGGATCTATGGAGCAATTACTTAGAAGTACATTTTGTGCAACAGCCCTTCCTATCTGATAGAAAAGGATCTCATGATCCTGAACGGATCTTACCTGGGATCGCAAATCCCAAGTTTGTCTATGAAGAGCTGATCTAATTGTATTAGTGTCTATAATGGATTTATTTTGTGTAATACTAATTGATAGGACCTCATTGGTAAGTGCTACAAGATCTCGTGCATTGGAACCCATGGTTATGGACCCGAATCCATTAGTATGGGACATTTTCTTTTCCAAGCGGAATCCCCTAGTATACGAAAGAATGAAAAAGTGCTTTCGTTGTTGTGGAATAAGAAGCCTTCGTATCTTAATGCATGTATTTGATTTATTCGGAGCTATTAGAGCGGGATCCACTTTTTGGGGAATATGAGTCGAAGCAATAACTAGAATATTTCTAGTGGAAGATCTTTCACAATCCCTGGGGAGATGGTTCACTAATAGACCGAGGGATAAGTAATTCGACTCATTCACAGACAGATCATGAATGTTTGGAATCCATATTATGCAAGGAGGCATTGCCTTTGCTAATTCTAATGGAAGGGTGATCTCAAATAGGTCTATTTTCGGCGTCATATACATAGTTAGCACATTCGGCATAGTTAGCAGCTCTGTATCAAGGTCATCATCGATATCGTCACTATCATCAAGATCGATATCGTCACGATCATCAAGATCGATATCATCAATAAGATAACCTTTATTGTCATCCGGGAACTTGTTCGGAAATACCGTAATGAAAGGAACATAGGAGTTTGTCACTCGGTATTTGACAAAATATGATCGTCCAGTTCCTATAAAACCTATCACTAAAATACTCCTAGAAGGGGGTAGGGCTAAGCGGAGCGAAAAGGGTTTTCCATGAGATGGTAAATGAGAACTATTAGCCCCACACGGGGTTTGTGAATAAGTAATTGTCTGATAATGAGCAAGGAATATCCGTCTTTCTGCTAAACAGGATCTATTGAACTCATAATTCATTAGAGACTTTTTATGAATGTCAACTAAGTTTCGTAAGTAAATGGATCCCGGTTGTTCAATCATTTGATAACCAGAGTCATTCTTTGATAAATGATCACTATGAGTCAGACTCAATAGAATTTGATCAATCCTTTTTTCTGTCGTTAAGGCGGAGAACTGAACTAAGAATTCTCTTTCTTCATCATCAATCAAATCACTGTTCGCTACCCAGGATTCTATTTGATCATCAATCCAATCACTGTTCACGTTTTTTCTTATCAATGAATAGATCTCTTTACTTGTACGACTTAGATGTCTCGTATTTATCGAAAAAGTGATTGGATTTGGTATGATACTTATGAGATAGATGATATCGATGAAATTGATATTCAAATCTTTCTTCTTAGAACGTATTGATTTGACCCCATAAGTGGGACCACCACCCAATAGCATGTTGCCGCCAGAAACAGAACTCCGTATTTCTTCCAGAGAATCTCCTAATTGTTCCAGAGCAACTAGAAAGAGATTCTTTAACCAGAAAGAATTCTGTTCAGGTGGAGGATACCTATCCAGAAGTTTTCGCAACTCCATCATGTATGATGGAATCATCAAAGATTTGATCTTTTCTAACTCTGTCTGTAACTCACTAGAGACTCGGGAAATAAAGAAAAGATGCGTACGAACGAGATATCCAGCAATAAGAAGAAGGAAAAGGATTGAATAGAGGAACTCCCGAGCATTTGGTGATCTCAGATGTGTCCACTTCAATGGAACGGGTGACTCATTATTTCGATTAATCCTTTCTTCGGGCAGGAGAAGATTCTGTAAACACTTACTCGAAATCTCACTTATCAGATTCCATTGTGGGCGATTCTTCCACAATGGAATCTGAAGAATTGACCATGATATATCTGATCCATGCATAATATCATAAAAAAAGGATACAAATTGGTGACTGCTACTTAGTATAGGCAATGGGTCTGAAAAAGTATCTAAAAGGATGAAATTTAGATATTTGCACCCTGCCGAAGTAAGGAACCATGGCATATACGTTTGGAACAGATTCCATTTTGAGAGATTTGAAAAAGCGCTATCTCGTTGAAAGGCTCTATAGATCTGCCGTTTCTCAACGCATTTCTTTAGACAAAGATTCCGTTTTTTTGCGGATGGTAAATATTTCTCAGAACATGGAGTGTGAATCAAACCCAAGTTTGAATTGAAACTGAGATACTGATGCAAGTTCTTCCCTTCTGAATCAGATAGATTCATATCTGAAAGAGGCTGACAATAAGTTGAAAGAGGCTGAGATTTATACAAGTTATACGTTTCGTCACCACTTTGTGGAAAATCGTTAGGTATGAATATGTCAGATACCTGTGACTCGATTGGTGAAATAGGATCTCTCTCCAAAAAAACATGTTTTTTCTTACCGAGGCACAAAGAAAATATCTTGTTGCTGATGAACGAGATATGGAGGAATTGTCCATATGTAAGATCATAATTATCGATACGGGTCTTTTCCGCATAAAAAGGGAATCTTTTGTTAGAATAGAAGCAGAAGTGATGTGGATTATTCAAGAATCGAAGTAGATTTGCTTTATAAAAAGAAGATATCAATGAACTTCTATGAAATGGTTTCACGGGATTCAGCCAATTGTCCCCATCGTGGGATATCATTGAGAAATAGGAATCGGTGTTATCAAAGAATTTCCTGCGATTATTCCTAGTATGGAGTGAGTCAATCATCCACTTTGGTATCTTATTGAACAAAAATGCTGATATTGTTCCTCCATTGATCAAGAATTTCGATCTTTGGGAAGTATCATGATCATCCAATAAGAAAGGTTTCAATTTATTCAAATGAACGATTTGAAGACCTATTGATTCTAACAACTGATTGCAGAGTTGATCATTCGGACCTTTCAATTCATAGATGTGGATCTCGGACCTATGAATGGGGGTATTCCCGATACTCACAAAGAAAAAAGTAAGTGACTTAGACAAAAAAAGAAGTGACTTAGACAAAAAGGGAAGTGACTTGGACAAAAAGAAATGAAGTAACTTAGACAAATATTGTTTGTTGATAACCTTGGACCGCTCAATCGAATGTTGATTAATACGTAATCGATCGAACACTACTTGAAAACGGTTCTTCCGTTCAGAAACGAAATGCTCCAAATGCTCCTGGAAATTCTTGCTCCCATTGGACCATTTGTATTTATATGCATTAGGATCCCGATTCATGGATCTCTCGGTTCGAGAAATAAGAGGATCGAACCATTTCTTCTGACTCTTTTTCACATTCGATAAATGTTGGTTGATCATATATTTCATTATAGCTATATGATTCAGAGTATCATTTCCTATTTGATCCCTTTGAATTCCATATTCGAAGTTGCGATCGGATCTATTCATTAAAAATAAAAAGAATCTATTCGATAGATTTCTTATGTACCCATAGGTGCTATATTGGATTTGAATCAGATTTCGGATCAATCTATATTGATTGACTGCCTCCATTATGTTGTTGCTAGCAAATACCACTATTTTTGGTTTTGGATCTTCCAAACCATTCCTGCAGGGGATCCGGACCCATTTTTTTCTGATCCTTCGATAAAAAGATTCATTCTCTTCATAAAAAATATGAGGTAGAACCAATAAAGAGTTCTTTTTCGATTCATCCCTGGCCTCATTCAAGAATTTTTTTTGATCCAACCCGTAGGAATCAATAGAAAAGGCAAATCCCTTATGATACACCATATCAGGCTCGGTTATTGATAGAGTGAATAGATCTGCCATTTCTTGAAATCTCTCTTCTGATTCAAAATCGTGGTGCAACGTGTATCTCCCTTTGTTCCGGTCATGGAATAGATGGAATAAATCACAAAATGGGTTTTTGTTCAAGAATGAGATCTTATTAGAACTGTCCATATCCGGTTCATCCTTCGGAACCATATCACATCCCGGATCTGATGAAATAGGATGGATTGAGACGGTATTTTGTAAATACGTAATTATCTTGAATATATCAACCATTTCTTTCTTTTCCGATCGCCTGGAAGGGGCAAAAGCAAAAACATCTTGTTGTTTCTTCAACAATTTCTGATCTCTAGTGAACCTCTCAGTAGCATTCGAAACCAGATGAAGTTCTGACCATCTGTCGGAGAAAAAAGAACGAATTGATCTTGTAGGATTCCCAAAAAATTCTTCGATTTTTTCCGGAAACAGATGATTATTGATCTGCTTTTCACGTTCCGTGAATAGCCGGGACATTGAGGAATATCCAGAAGGGTATTTCGGGAATCGATCTGATTCTATCTCTGTTCGTTCCGTTTGAAGAGAGGAAGGATCCCAAGGAATCAATCTTTCTTTTAGTTGCTGAATCTCTGTTTGATTGATCAATGTGTGATATTCCGAATCCTCATTACTAATGGAATCCAAATTCTCTATGGATTGATCAGAAGATCCTTTCAATTGGCTAGAATCCGTTACTTGAACGAAAATAGATCTTGTGGAATCATATTGAATATTTGACGATACATTCCGTACCTTGCTAAAAAACCAATCCTTGTTTACCAACCACATATTGTCTAACCAAATCAAATTCTCTCTCGATACGTTCCTCAAAAAATCCGATTCATGCTGATTCTTCCCCCAACTAACGAAGAGATCTTGGTGGAATTGCCACATATGAAATTGAGCACAATTTTGCAAAGAAATATCCCACTTGTTTCTCGAGAAGAGATGGGAAACATGCTCAATATCATTTGATTGAATAGTTGCCTCAGCTCCTTGTTGTTTGAGGAAACCCCCCACTTCAATTGGTCTTTTTTCACGAAAAGCAGACATGAGATAACAAATCAAGTGTTTCGCTAAGATTTCGAATAGCTGTCCCGAATTAAAATTGATTATGTTTCGCTTCTTCCTCGGAGAAACACGATCAAACAATTCCCAACCACGGTCCTTGCGGATCGGATCATACATATAGGATACAAAAATAAACTCCAGATATTTGATATCTTTCTCTTTGCATGAGATCTCAATTCCAGCTACTGTTTCATTAGATATCTTACAACTAGAATCCCTCTTTTTTACGATCCAGTTCCTCCACCACCGCGAACCCCAGTTAGATTCAGGCATGATACACTTTTGAGTTATTGGGAGGACCCAAGTACTCTCTTTCGGATCCATGAAACAACTCTCAGAGATCTTTTTAACTTTTGGAAGATACAGGAGCGAAACAATCAGCCTATTGATATTGGGAGACCAAAAAGATTCTTCCAATGTATCATTTCTGAGTCCAATGGAATTCATAGGTATAGGAAGAAGCCCCATCAAATAGAGATTTTTTCTTTCGACCATATTTCGATTGTTAATACGATATATAAGGACCGCTACTACAAGCAGTACTACACCTTTGATCGTGAAATATCGATTGCTTGTTAAACCCTGTGAATCACGTGAAAGCAGGACACTCCAAGTTTGGGGGCCAAGGAGTTTCACAAAACGTTCTTGGTGGAAAAAAATGTGAGTGAAAGACACCACTGAATCGAATTTGGTCCATGAATCTAAGAAATAGCGAGAATTCTTGATCTCTCTCAATATCTCTCTCAATTCAAAAATACAGGATTTGAATGGATGCCGTTTCATTGATTTCTCCTAAACGAAAGATTATATTTCAATTGAAATACACTTACACAAAGACAGCCCCCGTTGATGACGAGTCTCCGCGAAGCATCCATGGCTGAATGGTTAAAGCGCCCAACTCATAATTGGCAAATTCGTAGGTTCAATTCCTGCTGGATGCACGCGAATTGGAACGTTCAATAATAGAATTGGCTCCGTATCAACGGAATCTCATCATCGATACATAACTAATTGGTATATTCATACTATAAGAATAAGATAGAAACGGTAGAAACGGTAAGAATTATAATTCTTATAGATACTGGAACTCATAGGGAAGCAAATGGATTTATGGATGGAATCAAATATGCAGTATTTACAGAAAAAAGTATTCGGTTATTGGGGAACAATCAATATACTTCTAATGTCGAATCAGGATCAACTAGGACAGAAATAAAGCATTGGATCGAACTCTTCTTTGGTGTAAAGGTAGTAGCTATGAATAGCCATCGACTCCCGGGAAAGGGTAGAAGAATGGGACCTATTATGCGACATACAATGCATTACAGACGTATGATCATTACGCTTCAACCGGGTTATTCTATTCCACCTCTTATAGAGAAAAGAACTTAAATAAAAAAAATACTTAATAACATGGCGATACATTTATACAAAACTTCTACCCCTAGCACACGCAAAGGAGCCGTAGACAGTCAAGTGAAATCCAATCCACGAACAAATTTGATCTATGGACAGCATCGTTGTGGTAAAGGTCGTAATGCCAGAGGAATCATTACCGCAAGGCATAGAGGGGGAGGTCATAAGCGTCTATACCGTAAAATCGATTTTCGACGGAATGAAAAAGACATATCTGGTAGAATCGTAACCATAGAATACGACCCTAATCGAAATGCATACATTTGTCTCATACACTATGGGGATGGTGAGAAGAGATATATTTTACATCCCAGAGGGGCTATAATTGGAGATACCATTGTTTCTGGTACAGAAGTTCCTATATCAATGGGAAATGCCCTACCTTTGAGTGCGGTTTGAACTATTGATTTACGTAATTGGAAGTAACCAATTAGGTTTACGACAAAACCTATAAATCGATCACTGATCCAATTTGAGTACCTCTACGGGATAGACCTCAACAGAAAACTGAAGAGTAACGGCAGCAGGTGATTGAGTTCAGTGGTTCCTCATATAAAATTATTGACTCTAGAGATATGGTAATATGGAGAAGACAAAATTGTTTGAAGCACGGATAGAACCGGAAGCGACCCTTGTTTCAAAGAGAGGAGGATAGGTTATTCACATTTCATTTGATGGTCAGAGGCGAATTGAAAGCTAAGCAGTGGTAATTCTAAAGATCCCCCGGGGGAAAAATAGAGATGTCTCCTACGTTACCCGTAATATGTGGAATGGAAGTATCGACGTAATTTCATAGAGTCATTCGGTCTGAGTGCTACATGAAGAACATAAGCCAGATGACGGAATGGGGAGACCTAGGATGTAGAAGATCGTAGCATGAGTGATTTGGCAGATTTGGATTCCTATATATCCACTCATGTGGTACTTCATCATACGATTCATATAAGATCCATCTGTCTAGATATCAGCATCTACATCCAGAAAGCCGTATGCTTTGGAAGAAGCTTGTACAGTTTGGGAAGGGGTTTTGATTGATCAAAAAGAAGAATCTACTTCAACCGATATGCCCTTAGGCACGGCCATACATAACATAGAAATAACACTTGGAAAGGGTGGACAATTAGCTAGAGCAGCAGGTGCTGTAGCGAAACTGATTGCAAAAGAGGGTAAATCGGCCACATTAAGATTACCATCTGGAGAGGTTCGTTTGATATCCAAAAACTGCTCAGCAACTGTTGGACAAGTGGGTAATGTTGGGGCGAACCAGAAAAGTTTGGGTAGAGCCGGATCTAAATGTTGGCTAGGTAAGCGTCCTGTAGTAAGAGGAGTAGTTATGAACCCTGTAGACCATCCCCATGGAGGTGGTGAAGGGAGGGCCCCGATTGGTAGAAAAAAACCTACAACTCCTTGGGGTTATCCCGCACTTGGAAGAAGGAGTAGGAAAAGAAATAAATATAGTGATATATTTATTCTTCGTCGCCGTAAATAGAAATAAAAAATAATGAATGATGTAGGCAGTTTTTTCGTCTTTACAAAATTAAAAGAAAGGGGAGTAATCACTTGTGGCCCGTTCACTTAAAAAAAATCCTTTTGTAGCTAATCACTTATTAAGTAAAATTGAGAAGCTAAACGTGGGAGAGGAAAAAAGGATAATAGTAACTTGGTCCCGGGCATCCACCATTATACCTATAATGATTGGTCATACAATTGCTGTCCATAATGGAAAGGAACATTTACCTATTTATATAACAGATCGTATGGTGGGTCACAAATTGGGAGAATTCGCACCTACTCTGACTTTCCGGGGACACGCGAAAAACGATAATAAATCTCGGCGGTAATATAGTTAATAGTTAATGTAGTAATGTCATAAAAGTTAAATAGGTGTTCATGATTTATTACTATTCTTTGGTGTGTGTGAGGTAAAACCCTATGATAAAGAAGACCCCAGGTACAGAAACACGAGCTTTAGCTCGACATATAGGTATGTCTGCTCAAAAAGCACGAAGGGTAATTGATCAAATTCGCGGTTGCTCCTACGAGCAAACACTTATGATACTGGAACTCATGCCTTATCGAGCATGTTACCCCATTTTCAAATTGGTTTATTCTGCAGCAGCAAATGCTAGTCACAATAAGGGTTTAAAAGAAGCGGATTTATTTATTAGTAAAGCAGAAGTCAACGAGGGTGTTATTCTCAAAAGGTTAAAACCGCAAGCTCGGGGACGTAGTTACGCAATAAAAAGACCCACCTGTCATATAAGTATTGTATTGAGCGAAAGACCTAACTTGAATTTGAAAAATAATTGATTTTAAAAAACTTTTTTACTTTAGTTTAGAAGGAGAATATTGGTAGATAGATATGGGACAGAAAATAAATCCACTTGGTTTCAGACTTGGTACAACCCAAAACCATCGTTCCTTTTGGTTCGCACAACCAAAAAATTATTCCAAAGGTCTCCAGGAAGATGAAAAAATACGGGATTGTATCAAGAATTATGTACAAAAACATATGAGAATATCCTCAGGTTTTGAGGGAATTGCACGTATAGATATTAAAAAAAGAATCGATTTGATCCAAGTCATAATTCATATTGGATTCGCCAATATGTTAATAGAGGGTAAAGCTCGAGGAATCGAAGAATTACAGGCTAATGTACAAAAAAGCTTTTATTCTGTTAACCGAAGACTCAACATTGCTATCGTAAGAGTTGCAAGACCTTATGGGCAACCTAATATTCTTGCAGAATATATTGCTCTGCAATTAAAGAATAGAGTATCCTTTAGAAAGGCAATGAAAAAAGCTATTGAATTAGCTGAACAAGCGGATGCAAAGGGAATTCAGGTACAAATTGCAGGACGTCTCAACGGAAAAGAAATTGCCCGGGTTGAATGGATCAGAGAAGGTAGGGTTCCCCTACAGACCATTCGAGTTAAAATTGATTATTGTTCCTATCCAGTTCGAACTATCTATGGAGTATTAGGAATAAAAATTTGGATATTTTTAGATGAAGAGTAATATCTTATTTTTTGCCATTCTACCTATGAATATCATGACAGGGCAAAAAACTCAATTTTAGGTCTTTTTACGTTTGTTTAGTCAAAAAAATCAATTATCAATTATATATGTTTGAATAACAATTAAATTTACCACTTTGGTATGATAGAATTGCTATGCTTAGTGTGTGACTCGTTGGTACTCCTACCTAATATAAATTAATAACCAGCTCATTGCTTCGTATTCTCGAAATCCAAGGAATCGGTCATTATATGAGATAATAATCATATAGTTGTAGCAACTGAAATCCTTTTTCAATTTTCAATAAAGTAAAAATAAATCTTGATTGATTGTATAAGTTTAAGTTGTGAAGCCAAAATAGAGAAGTGCGGATGAATGGAGGTATGAGAGAAAGGGAGAAGGGTAAAAGCAATGACATATTATTCCAATATGTATGGTCCATGAATAATCTCAGAAAGGGCAATGTGATAAGGCATCAATACTCTAATTCAATTCATCTAAAATTAGGAGATGGATGGAGATGGATTTCATAGGAGAAAAAAGAGCGCTGAGTCGATAGAGACTGAGGAAATTGACTCATGTACATATTACTTTAGAAGCTCCATTGTAGAATTCAGACCTAGACATTAATGGAGGAGAAGCTATGGGAACGACGGAACCTGTGACTGCGGAGGATTCAATTGAAAACGAATCCTAATGATTCATCGGACGGGATGGCGGAAGACGCCAAGATCAAACTGATTTTTTCGAAGAGGTTATGGAACAACCCTACGAATAAAACAGATAAATAAAAAATAAAAGAGTAAATATTCGCCCGCGAAATTTAATTCAGAAAATAATTATTTGACTATTATTTATCCTTTCATTCGCGAGGAGCTGGATGAGAAGAAACTCTCATGTCCGGTTCTGTAGTAGAGATGGGATTGAGGCACTACCATCAACTATAACCCCAAAAGAACCAGGTTTCGTAAACAACATAGAGGAAGAATGAAAGGAGTATCGTTTCGTGGCAATCGTATTTGTTTCGGTAGATATGCGCTTCAGGCACTTGAACCCGCTTGGATAACGTCTAGACAAATAGAAGCAGGGCGACGCGCCATGACACGATATGCCCGTCGTGGCGGAAAAGTATGGGTACGTATATTCCCCGACAAACCTGTTACAGTAAGACCCGCAGAAACACGTATGGGTTCGGGGAAGGGATCTCCTGAATATTGGGTATCCGTCGTTAAACCGGATCGAATACTTTATGAAATGGGCGGAGTATCAGAAACCGTAGCCAGAGCAGCCATGGAAATAGCTGCACGCAAAATGCCTATACGAACTAAATTCGTTATTGCAGAATAGGGATATCGGCCCAAGGGGATATTTATGAATGATAAAAAATATAATCGATAATCGGTGGTTTATGTATTTATATTTCTGTACAGAAAATTGTCTTTTTTTATCCTTCGCCTTTGCATTGAAAGAACTTAAAAAAAAGATGATTCAACCTCAAACCCATTTGAATGTAGCGGACAACAGCGGAGCTCGAAAACTGATGTGTATTCGAATCATAGGAGGTAGTAATTCCCGATATGCTCATATCGGTGACGTTATTGTTGCTGTAATCAAAGAAGCAGTGCCAAATATGCCCCTGGAAAGATCAGAAGTAATCAGAGCTGTAATTGTACGTACATGTAAAGAGCTCAAACGCGACAACGGTATGATAATACGGTATGATGATAATGCAGCAGTTGTCATTGATCAAGAAGGAAATCCAAAGGGTACTCGAGTTTTTGGTTCGATTGCTCGTGAATTGAGACAGTTAAATTTCACTAAGATAGTCTCATTAGCTCCCGAAGTCTTATAGTCTTATAAATAATAACTGCTAGTAGACGAAACAATGGTATAGCAGAGTCTTTGAAATGGATCAATTAGTAGATTATGTCTCAGGCATATACCTTTAATGAAAAAAAGAGAAACATGTTGATTATATCAAAGAAAAAAATTTAGTCATGGGTAGAGACACTATTGCCGATATAATAACTTATATAAGAAATGCTGACATGGATAAAAAAGGAACGGTTCGAATACCATACACTAATATTACCGAAAACATTGTTAAAATACTTCTACGAGAGGGTTTTATCGAAAATGTTAGGAAGCACCAGGAAAACAACAAATATTTCTTGGTTTTAACCCTACGACATAGAAGAAATAGGAAAGGAGCATATAGAAATATTTTAAAGCGTATCAGCAGACCAGGTCTGCGAATTTATTGCAACTCTCAGCGAATTCCTAGGATTTTAGGAGGTATAGGGGTTGTAATTCTTTCTACTTCTAGAGGTATAATGACAGATCGAGAGGCTCGACTAGAAAGAATTGGAGGAGAAATTTTGTTTTATATATGGTGAGGTGATCCATCTGGTATACGATGAAAATTTGATACGTAACTTCCTATTTATGAAAAAGAGAGTAGAGGTGGGTTGTCTAATATCACTCCTCCTCCTCCATTAGTTGATACTTCAAGGAGGTTACCTGGAATGAAAGAACAAAAATTGATCCATGAAGGTTTAATTACTGAATCACTTCCCAATGGCATGTTCTGGGTTCGCTTAGATAATGAAGACCTGGTTCTAGGTTATGTTTCAGGGCGTATACGACGTAGTTTTATACGAATACTACCAGGAGATAGGGTTAAAATCGAAGTCAGCCGTTATGATTCAACAAGGGGACGTATAATTTATAGACTTCGCAATAAAGATTCAAATGATTAGGTACTTACATTTTGATGGGTTGGGGATAAATTTCGAGGGTCAAACACTAACTTCACGTTAAAGAAATTTATTTTCTTTCAAAAAATGGATTCGGAATTAAGGAACAACAAATATGAAAATAAGAGCCTCTGTTCGTAAAATTTGTGAAAAATGTCGACTGATCCGTAGGCGAGGGCGAATTATAGTAATTTGTTCCAATCCGAAACATAAACAGAGACAGGGATAATATTGAGAAAAATAACTTCACTTTATAAGAGACCTACAGTAGAAAGTAGAAATCAAATAAATAAAGGATTTGTTTTCACATGAAATGGATATATCCATATATCTCTGACTCATATTTTTGAGATGATAAATAGAATATGACAAAACCTATACCAAGAATTGGTTCACGTAGAAATAGCCGTATTAGTTCCCGTAAGAGTGGGGGTCGAACACCAATAGGAGTTATTCATGTTCAAGCGAGTTTCAACAATACTATTGTTACTGTTACAGACCCACAAGGTCGGGTTGTTTCTTGGTCCTCTGCGGGTACCTGTGGATTCAAGGGCACAAGAAGAGGTACCCCATTTGCTGCTCAAACCGCAGCAGCAAATGCTATTCGTACAGTAGTAGACCAGGGTATGCAACGAGCAGAAGTAATGATAAAAGGTCCGGGTCTAGGAAGAGATGCAGCATTACGAGCGATTCGTCGAAGTGGTATACTATTAAATTTCGTACGTGACGTGACCCCTATGCCACATAATGGATGTAGACCGCCAAAAAAAAGGCGCGTTTAGAAATAAAAACGGAAAAGATTCAAATCCAAGAGAAATAAATAAGTAAATGATCTGATCAAATCATATTATATTAGTATGGTTCGAGAGGAAGTAACAGTATCCACTCGGACACTACAGTGGAAGTGTGTTGAATCCAGAGCAGACAGCAAGCGCCTTTATTATGGTCGTTTCGTTTTATCCCCACTTATGAAGGGTCAAGCCGATACAATAGGTATCGCAATGCGAAGGGCTTTACTTGGAGAACTAGAAGGAACATGTATTACGCGTGCAAAATTTGATAACGTACCACATGAATATTCTACGATAGTAGGTATTGAAGAATCAGTCCATGAAATTTTAATGAATTTGAAAAAAATTGTATTTAGAAGTGATCTGTACGGAACTCTCGACGCATCTATCCGCGTCAGGGGACCCAGATACGTGACTGCTAAAGATATAATATTACCACCCTCCGTAGAAATAGTTGATACTACACAGCATATAGCTATCCTAACAGAACCTGTTGATTTGTGCATTGAATTAGAAATCGAGAGGGGTCGGGGGTATTTTATGAAAACCCCAAATAACCATCAAGACGGAAGCTATCCTATAGATGCTGCATTCATGCCTGTTCGAAATGCGAATCATAGTATTCATTCTTATGGGAATGGGAATGAAAAACAAGAGATACTTTTTCTAGAAATATGGACGAATGGAAGTTTAACTCCTAAAGAGGCGCTTTACGAAGCTTCTCGTAATTTGATCGATTTATTTATTCCTTTTCTACATGCGGAGGAACAGGACATAAATCCCAATGGAGAGGACAATCCAAATAGGCAAACAGTACCCTTATTTATCTTTCATGATGAATTGGATCATGATCATATGAAAAAAGAAAAAATATTTAAACGCATTTTTATTGATCAATTAGAATTGCCTCCTAGGACTTATAACTGTCTCAAAAAGTCTAATATACATACATTATTGGACCTTTTGAGTAAGAGTCAAGAAGATCTTATGAAAATTGAGCATTTTCGCGTAGAAGACGTAAATCAAATATTCGAAATTCTACAGAAGGGTTTCACAATCGACTTGCTTCAAAATAAAAATATGTTTTAAGCTCGTTGAATTTTTTTCATATTTAAAATTTTTTCATTTTGTGCTTTCATTTCAAATGAAAGACTATTTTATAT